ATTTGTCCATATTTCTAGAAAAAGGATCTCTTGTTTTTCATTTCCATTTCCATAAGAATGAATACTATGATTCGCGTTTCGAACAGGCATGAATATAGCATCTATAGGATAACTTCCGTCTTGAAAGTTATTTGGTGTTTTTATATTATATCCTCGATTCCTTTCAATTTGTAATCCAATACAAAAATCAGTTGGTTCCGTTAGGTTAGCTATATGCTGCGTATTATCAACGATTTCCACAGAAGGTGGTAAGAGGATGTCTTGAGCAGTTACATATCCAGGACCTTTGACACAAATAAGCGCGTCACGAGTTCCATATAGATTACTTCTCAATACAATTTCTTTCAAATTCATTAAAATTTCATGTACCGATTCTTGAATACCTACTATGGTAGAATATTCATGCGGGATTTTCTCAGATTTTGCGCGTGTAATACATGTTCCTTCGATTTCTCCAAGCAAAGCTCTTCGCATCGCAATGCCTATTGTGTCGGCTTGACCTTTCATAAGTGGAGACAGAATAAAGCGTCCATAATAAAGACGCTTACTGTCTGCTCTTGATTCAACACATTTCCACTGTAGTGTCCGAGTAGATACTTTTAATTTCTCTCGAACCATAGTAATATTATTTGTCAGATTTTTGAGTCATTTATTTCTCTTGAAATCTCTTCAATGTTTATTTCTACACTCGCCTTTTTTTAGGGGGTCTGCAGCCATTATGTGGCATAGGGGTTACATCCCTTACGAAACTTAAAAGTATACCACTTCGACGAATAGCGCGTAATGCTGCATCTCTTCCGAGACCCGGACCTTTTATCATGACTTCTGCTCGTTGCATACCTTGATCTGTTACTGCTCGAATAGCATTTCCTGCTGCGGTTTGAGCAGCAAAAGGTGTCCCTCTTCTTGTACCCCTGAATCCACAAGTACCGGCGGAGGACCAAGAAATAACCCGACCCCGTACATCTGTAACTGTCACAATGGTGTTGTTGAAACTTGCTTGAACATGAATAACGCCCTTTGGTATTCGCCGTGCACTTTTACGTGAACCCACACGTCCAGTCCTACGTGAACCGCTTCTTGGTATAGATTTTGCCATATTTTATCATTTCCGAAATATAAGTCAGAGATATATGGATATATCCATTTCATGTCAAAACAGATCTTTTATTTTGATTTGTTCATCGGTTCCTTTAGAGAGTCCCTTTTCGAAAGATTATCCTTGTCTTTGTTTATGTCTCGGGTTGGAACAAATTACTATAATGCGTCCCCTTCTACGGATCAGTCGGCATTTTTCACAAATTTTACGAACGGAGGCTCTTATTTTCATAATTGTTATTCCTTAACTGAATTTCGAATCTACTTTACTGATTGGAAGAAAATAAGTTTCTTGAAATTTTTGAACCGTGAATTGGATCCTCATGAAAGGAATCTTGAAAAACCACCGAACCATTCGAATCTTTGTTGTGGGGTCTATAAATTCTGCGCCCCCCCCCCCCGTTTGAATCATAACGACTTACTTAAACTTTGATTCTATCTCCTGATAGTATATGTATAAAAGAGTGTCGGATCCTTCCTGAAACAGAACTTAGAATCTGACTTCATTATTTAAACGAACCCCGAACATACCATTGTGAAGTGATTCAGTAATTAAACCCTCATGAATCCATTTTTCTTCTTTTATTCCAGACAAACCCTCCTTGAAGTATGAACTAATGTAGGAAGGCGTGATATTAGACAACTTGGCTTTTTTATTCGTTTTTTTCACAAACAGGAAGTTACAGATACAATTCGGATAGCAGAAAATTTACCATATATAGCACAAAATTTCTCCGCCGATTCCTTCTATCCGAGCTGCACGGTCTGTCATTATACCCCGAGAAGTAGAGAGAATTACAATCCCCATCCCGTCTAAAATTCTAGGAATTCGTTGATAGTTAGAATAGATTCGGAGACCAGGTCGACTTATTCGTTTTAAATTTAAAAGAGTTCTATATGGTCCTTTCCTATTCCTTCTATGTCGTAGGGTTAAAACCAAAAAATATTTGTTATTTTCTACAAGTTTCCTTACGTTTTCGAGAAAACCCTCTTGTAAAAGTATTTTAACAATGTTTTTGGTCATGTTAGTAGATGCTATTCGAACCGTTCCCTTTCGATCCATGTCAGCATTTCGTATAGAAGTTATTATGTCAGCAATAGTGTCCTTACCCATGATAAACTAAAATTATTGTTGCTTCCGAATTTGGATATAATCAGCATGTTCTTTTTTTATAAAAATTATTAAAGAAAATTCTTAAAAGTATATGCGTGAGACATAATCTACTAATTTATCTATTTTATTTAAATACTATCACTATCTCACGGTCTCATATTATAATACCTCAGGTGCTAATGAAACTATTTTAGTAAAATTTAACTGTCTCAATTCCCGGGCGATCGCGCCAAAAACGCGGGTTCCTTTTGGATTTCCTTCTTGATCAATGACAACTGCAGCATTGTCATCATATCGTATTATTATACCGTTATCGCGTTTGAGTTCTTTACAAGTACGTACAATTACAGCTCTGATCACTTCTGATCTTTCTAGAGGCGTATTTGGTACTGCTTCTTTTATCACAGCAACAATAACATCACCAATATGAGCATATCGGCGATTACTAGCTCCTATTATTCGAATACACATCAATTCTCGTGCCCCGCTATTGTCTGCTACATTCAAATGGGTTTGAGGTTGAATCATATCATTTTTTTTTTATCCGTTTTTTTAATGTAAAATAAAGCAAAGGACGAAGTAAAAAAAAAAAAAAAGAAAGAAAACCCTGCAATTGTTTTTTTATACACAAGACTTCTTTCCTTTGGTTCTACATTTCTATCCAGAAATAATGAATTGAGTTCTTATAGGCATTTTGGACGCCGCTATTGAAATAGCCTTTCGAGCTATATTTTCGGCTACTCCACCCATTTCATAAAGTATTCTACCCGGTTTAACAACAGCTACCCAATATTCTGGGGATCCTTTCCCTGAACCCATACGGGTTTCCGTGGGTCTTACTGTAACTGGTTTGTCTGGAAATATACGTACCCATATTTTTCCGCCACGGCGTACATTTCGTGTCATTGCTCGGCGCCCTGCTTCGATTTGTCTAGCTGTAATCCAAGCGGGTTCAAGTGCTTGAAGAGCATATCTACCGAAACAAATATGATTACCTCGATAAGATATTCCTTTCATTCTTCCTCTATGTTGTTTACGGAATCTTGTTCTTTTTGGGTTATAGTTGATGGTTCTTTTTCAATTCCATCTCTACTACAGAACTGGACATGAGAGTTTCTTCTCATCCAGCTCCTCGCGAATGAAACGACTAAAACAGATTTTATGAAGATATACATGTGTTTAATGAATAATATGCTGAATCATAGGATTCTTTGAAATTGCATCTAATTAATCAATTCGTTAATCTATTCGAAATTTGTCTAGCGTGTTTAGATATTATTTAATTAAACATGTATTCTATTTCTAGATAATGTCAATGTCTTTTTTTATAACGTTATCGTTATAAAAACATCTTTCTTTTGTTTTTCCTTTTATCATATGGGATCGACAAAAGTGTATCAATCTAATAAAAAAAAACTTTCGCGGGCGAATATTTACTCTTTCCATATCTATTTTAGTTATAGGGTTCGTTCATGACCTCTCAAAATAAAAGAATAAAAGAGGAGGTCCCTGGTTTGTTCCGCCATCCCACCCAATGAATCATTAAGATTCATTTTCAATAGAATCTTCTGCATTCACGGGTTATATCGTTCCCATTGCTTCTCGATTAATGGTTAGGTCTGAATTTTCCGGCGGAGTCCTTTTTTCTTAAGTCAATTTTCTCAGTCTTTATTGGCTCGAGGCTCTTGATTTTTTTGTTCTATAAGCGGATTCATCTAATTATGCATGAATCATTATTGAATTTATGCTTTATTACACTGCGTTTTATGAGATGACTCATCGACCTTACATATTGGAATCATATATCATTGATATTTCCGTTCTCTCTTTCTCTCATCCTTCCACTTATCCGCATACTTTTTTTCTATTTTGCTTTCCGACTTAGAACTTCACAACTCATAATCCGATTGGTTTTTTTATCTTTATGCAAAAAAAGATTTCAGTTGCTACAACGATATGTCCAATATATTATATCTTTATCTTGACTGGTTCTTTGGATCCAGATAATGCGAAGCAATGAGTTGGTTATTAGTGCTATAGTTATTAGTTCATACTCTGGGCCCTGGTCCGTTTTTTTGAATCCTAGCCCTAAAAAAACCAACGAGTCACACACTAAGCATAGCAATTATATAAAATGATCAATCGAATTTTTATTGAACCCTCTAGAATTGCAGAATTGCTCTTTTTTTTGTTTTGCTTGAACATAAAAAGAATAAAAGGGTTTTTCTTTTTTTGTCCATTACTTGGTATAATGTAAAAACACGTAAAGTCTTATTATTCTTCGTCTACAAATATCCAAATTTTGATTCCTAATACCCCGTATATAGTTCGAACTGTATAGGAACAATAATCAATTTTAGCTCCAATGGTTTGTAGAGGAACCCTACCTTCTCTGATCCATTCGACGCGTGCAATTTCTTTTCCGTCGATACGTCCCGCAATTTGTACTTGAATTCCTTTTGTATTCGCCAGCTCGGTTAATTCAATAGCTTTTTTCATTGCTTTGCGAAAAGAAACTCTATTCTTTAATTGGCCAGCTATAAATTCTGCAAGAATATTAGGGTGTCCATAAGGATTTGCAATTCGTGTAATAGCAATGTTTAGTTTTCGGTTCGCACAATGAAGTTCTTTTTGTACATTCATCTGCAATTCTTCGACTCTCCGCGGTCTATTTTCTATTAAGAATTTTGGGAATCCTATATAAATTATGACTTGAATTAGATCGATTCTTTTTTGAATCTCTATCCGTGCAATTCCCTCAACGCCAACACCGGAGGATATTCTCATA